AAGATTTATGGATGAACTTAACAATTTGGATAATATATCCAAATCTATTCCTTCCTGATTGAAGAAAGGAATTCCTATGACTCCAACGAACAACGTAAATAAAACTAATACAAGCATCGGAAATAACATAGTATTGTCTGACTCATGGGGATATGAGAAAGTGCTTTTAGTGCCAAAACGAGTAATACTAATAAAAGGCTGCACCGTGCTTCTTACATTTTCATTACTATTTTCATTACTATTAATTCGATATGTGTTTAAAAAATAAGTTTTTTCATTGTTTTTCGTCGTTAATAAATATAATAAACGCAAATTTTTTTTAAGAATTTCGGGTCCTTCTTTATCTTTACCCCATAGAGACATTGAATAGAACGAACTACTTTTTTTGCCACTGTAAGTTTGAAAATAAACGTTTAAATGTCCTTCAAAAGCAAGTAAATAGATCCGAAACATATAAAATGCAGTTAATCCTGCTGTGGACCAAGCTATTATTGCAAAAATAGGTGAATACAACCAACTATCATTAAGAATTTCATCTTTGGACCAAAAACAAGCAAGGGGTGGAATACCAGAAAGAGAAAGTGTACCCAATAAAAAAGCAGTTTTTGTAATTGGTACATGTTTTCTTAAACCGCCCATAAGAACCATATTCTGACTTTTATCTGGAGAATATCCAACAATAGCTTCCATCGCATGAATAATTGATCCAGATCCTAAGAACAACAATGCCTTCGAATAAGCATGAGTAATCAAATGAAATAAAGCAGCTCGATAAGACCCCATACCTAGAGCTAACATCATATAACCCAATTGAGACATTGTAGAATAAGCTAAGCTTTTCTTAATATCTTTTTGAGCAAGAGCTAAAGTGGCTCCTAAAAATAATGTTATTATACCTATCAAAGCTATTAGATTTAGAATGTAAGGTATAACTATGAAAAGAGGAAGAAGCCGAGCTACAAGAAAAATTCCTGCTGCTACCATAGTAGCGGCATGTATAAGAGCCGAAATGGGGGTAGGCCCTTCCATGGCATCAGGTAACCATACATGAAGGGGAAATTGGGCGGATTTAGCAACAGCGCCGGCAAATAATAGGGAGGCGCATAAAGTAACAAATAAAAAATTAACTTCATTATTATAAACCAAGTTATTGAATATTTCAAACAAATCCCGAAATTCGAAACTACCTGTTATCCAATAAAAACCCAAAATTCCTAATAATAAACCAAAATCCCCAACACGATTAGTTACAAACGCTTTTTGACAAGCATTCGCGGCACTGGGTCGTGTGAACCAAAAACCTATTAATAGATAAGAACACACTCCAACTAATTCCCAAAAAATATAAATTTGTATCAAATTAGAACTAGTAACTAATCCCAACATTGAAGTATTGGAAAAACTCATATAAGCAAAAAATCTCAAATATCCCTGATCATGAGACATATAATTGTCACTATAAATAAGAACCATAATTCCAACAGTAGTGATTAATATCGACATAATAGAAGTAAGTGGATCAACCAAGCAGCCAAATTCTAAAGAAAAATCATTATTGATGGTCCAAGACCATACATATTGATAGACAGAATTATTATTTATTTGCTGAATAGAAAAAAGGGCTGAAAAAACCATAACTATACTTAATAATAAAACACTAGGAAAAGCCCACATACGGCGAAGATTTTTTGTTGCCGTTGGAAAAAGTAGAAGTCCTGTTCCAATTAAGATAGGAACTGGAAGTGGAATGAAAGGTATAATCCATGAATATTGATATGTATATTCCATAATAAAAAAAAAAAAAAAAAATTATCTTAATTAATTGTTTCTGAGTCACCGGTTCTTATTTCTTTTCTTTTGAAAGGGGTCGGTTAATAAAAAAAAAAATTAAGATATATAAAATAAAACTTAAATAGAATTTTCTAGCCTTAATTATTCTGAATCTTTCCAAACTACTTCAAATATTTAAAATCAAGAGGTTATAATTGGTCAAATGATATAAATAAGTCACTAGTGAAAAATAAATACGTATTTAATTTTATTAATACTGAATTGTTAATATTAAATTCAAATTTTTAAATAAAATTTTATGAAGATAAAAAATGAAAATTAGAATTTTCATTTTAATTATTACGTATTACAATAATTTTTTTATATCTATAGAACAAGGATAAATAATTATACCAAAAACAGTATTTGATATGAATCATAAAGCCCATAACTAAAACTATTTATTGTAATTCGGTTATTTAGAATCATTAACCAATTTGTTTTGTAACTAATTGTTTGTCTTCCATTACAATAAAAGCTATTTGTAGGAAATGCTATGATATCCAACACTTTAATTTTACGGAAAAAAAAGGGGGCAAATAAAATGCCTTTAAATTATGTATTTTGTATCCTTTAACAGATTAACTACTAGTCTCATTTGATAATTTAAATTTTGTGGACTCTTTCTTCGAGCTTGACCAATTAAATTAATATTAAATTAATTAATATAATAAAAAAAATTATTAAAGTTTTTTTTTATTAAGCGGGAGAAGGATTGGGTTATTAAACTTTTCGATTTTTTTATTACATGTATAAATGTAACATGACGAAAATAGAAAGAAAACGAAACGGACAATCTTTTTTTTTTTTTTTTATCAACTTCAATCTATTTGGCATAGTGTACCTTATCGTTCTTATTAATATTTTATGTGATTTTTACCCCCCCCCCTTTTTTTTTGGAGTCTAATTTAGAGAAAAAATAGATAGAGAATAGTAAAGAACAATTGATTTTGAACAATAGATGTCTTTCACATCCAACCGAAAAACCTATTATAACTTTTTAATGGCAGTTCCAAAAAAGCGCACCTCTATTTCAAAAAAACGTATTCGTAAAAATATTTGGAAAAGGAAGGGATATAGGGCAGCATTGAAAGCTTTTTCGTTAGCGAAATCTCTTTCTACCGGGAGTTCTAAAAGTTTTTTTTGTGTAACAAATAAATAATCTGAATCGTTCTAATAACTAATAAAGTGATATAATTTTGTTTATAGTTTATTTATAAGTTATAAAAATGATAAATAATATTTATCAATTATAATTAATATTAACATCATAATAGTAAAAGAATAAATATTAATATATAAGATAAATTAAAATATAAACAATATACATTAAAAATAAAATAAATAAAAAAGAATTTGAATTAGTCTCATAATGTTTTAATTTAAACGAATATAAAATTGAATTTGTTTTACTTAAATTTGAAGCCAAATTTTTCTTTCGTTTCTGATATAGATAAGAATTCTGTTGTCTACTGAATTCTAAAAATGAATGGTACTTTTTTGTTTGAAAAAAGGGTAAACGCAAGCGCAAGGTTTCGCCTTTCATTTTAGTATGTTTTATCATTTTCCGGATGGGGATTATCACTTTCCCCATCGCCCTTACTCAATAATAAAAAGAATTTTTTTTTTAGTTATATTTTTGATTTTATATTATAAAGAAGAGGTCGTTGAAACTAATTGATTAAGTTTAAAATGTTTTTTTATAATCTTTTAAACCATTATTTTGGGTTTTAGAAATTATTATCACTATATAAATTCCTTAAACCCAATTAAATTAATAAAAGCCCCGTTTACATTTTTAGGTAGTTATATGACGAATGCGCCAATTTTGAGTGATCTATTTTAGATCCTATGTTTCGATTGGAAGATCGATCAAGATATAATATATATATATTAATTAAAAAATTTAGAAAATATTTTGAAGTACGGTACAATTTCTATACGAAATTTTTTTATATGATTGATACGACCATCCCAAATACCTAACTTAATGGGTTTGCTAAATCTTAACGCAAATTCTCTACACAACAAAAAATCCTAACGCAACCTAACTATGCAAATATTTACATAAATCTTTTGAGTGTATCGCTGAAATTGTGTTATATAAAAATTCTATTTTTTTATTAATCGATAAAATGCATTTTTTATTTTAGATTAATAAAATAAATGATAAAAGAAATTAATCATTAAAAAATGCAAACGAGGCAGAACATTTTTTTTACTTATATCCAGGGATTGAAGTAAAAATTATCTAGTTACAACTGTTCCATTTTAGTTTTAGGAGAGCATAAAGTAATAGCCTACGAAAAAATACATTGTTAGTTCAGTTAAATTGAAATAAAATTGACATCCTAAAATACTAAATAACTAAATAAAAAGATAATAATAAGAAAAATAAATATTATTAACGTTAACGAAAACGTTTTAATCCCTAATTTTTAAACAAGTTTTTATTCATCAATTTGAATGGTTTCCTAAAAAAAATATTGGATTGAATTAACTCCTTCAAGCTCGACGATTGAATAAAAATAGGTTATTATGATTTCGAATAAGCCGCTATGGTGAAATCGGTAGACACGCTGCTCTTAGGAAGCAGTGCTAGAGCATCTCGGTTCGAGTCCGAGTGGCGGCATGGCATCTTCTAAAAGAGTAAGTCCTATAATGAATTCAATTCCCGATTTCAATTCCTATAATTGAGGGACGCCCTTATAAATTTAATAATTTTTATGATATTTTCAACTTTAGAGCATATATTAACTCATATATCCTTTTCGATCGTTTCAATTGTAATTACAATTCATTTGATAATTTTATTAGTCGATGAAATCGTAGGACTAGATGATTCGTCAGAAAAGGGGATGATAGCTACTTTTTTCTGCATAACAGGATTATTAGTTACTCGTTGGATTTATTTGAGGCATTTACCATTAAGTGATTTATATGAATCATTAATTTTTCTTTCGTGGAGTTTTTCCATTATTCATATTATTCCGTATTTTAAAAAACATAAAAACCATTTAAGCGCAATAACCGCGCCAAGTGCTATTTTTACTCAAGGTTTTGCTACTTCGGGTCTTTTAACTGAAATGCATCAATCCGCGATATTAGTACCCGCTCTCCAATCCCATTGGTTAATGATGCACGTAAGTATGATGGTATTGAGCTATGCAGCTCTTTTGTGTGGATCTTTATTATCACTAGCTCTTCTAGTCATTACATTTCGAAAATTCATAAGGATTTTTAGTAAAAGCAATAATTTAGAAAATGAGTCAGTTTACTTTAGTGAGATTCAATACGTGAACGAAAGAAACAATGTCTTACGAAACACTTCTTTTATTTCGTCTCAAAATTATTACAGGTATCAATTGATTCAACAATTGGATCGTTGGAGTTATCGTATTATTAGTCTAGGGTTTATCCTTTTAACCGTAGGTATTCTTTCAGGAGCAGTATGGGCTAATGAAGCATGGGGATCATATTGGAATTGGGATCCAAAGGAGACTTGGGCATTTATTACTTGGACCATATTCGCTATTTATTTACATATTAGAACAAATAAAAATTTTGAAAGTGTAAATTCTGCAATTGTGGCCTCAATGGGCTTTCTTATAATTTGGATATGCTATTTTGGGGTTAATCTATTAGGAATAGGGTTGCATAGTTATGGTTCATTTACATTAACATCTAATTGAATAAAAGACTTGACGAATAGAAACATAGGACGGCATACAGGTATATATACGAAAACTTCATGTAAACAATCAAGAACCATTTGAATCATTTCCATTACTTGATTCAAATGGTTCTCACAAATTCAAAAGATATCTAGTTATAATAGAATTCCAATTTATTTATTTTACTTAAAAGAATATAAAAGACTTATTTTTTTTTTTTATTGTACAATCAACCATTTTTAAAATCATGGGATTTCAGTTTCATTTTTTGGTTTACTCACAAAAACTATCGAAAAAAATAATTGGATATAATAGCTTCGACCTTGTCAACTGATAATGATAAAACGAAATCGGGATAAACACCAATACCTATTACAGGTAAAAGGATAGAGATCGAAACAAATAATTCTCGCGGTCCAGAATCAAAAAAATAAGAGTTTGGGGCATTAAAAAGCTTGTATCCATAGAACATCTGGCGTAACATAGATAATGAATAAATAGGAGTTAATATCATTCCAATTGCCATTACAAAAGTTATTAATATTTTTGTCATTAAAAGATATTTTTGACTAGTAAGTATTCCAAAAAAAACTAATAATTCGGCAACAAAACCGCTCATGCCCGGTAATGCAAGAGAAGCCATTGATAAGATACTGAAAGTCGTGAATATTTTTGGAATTGCGATAGCCATTCCGCCCATTTCGTCGAGATAAACAAGACGTATTCTATCATAACTCGTTCCGGCCAAGAAAAAAAGCGCAGCGCCAATAAATCCGTGAGAGATTATTTGTAAAATGGCTCCGTTGAGTCCTGTATCGCTTATAGAACCAACTCCTATAATTATGAAACCCATATGAGATACAGAAGAGTAGGCTATTCTTTTTTTTAAATTACGCTGACCGGGAGATGTTGAAGCTGCATAGATTATTTGAATTGTGCCTACTATAATCAACCAGGGAGAGAATATAGAATGGGCGTGGGGTAATAATTCCATATTGATCCGAACCAATCCATACGCTCCCATTTTTAATAAGATTCCGGCTAAAAGCATACAAGTACTGTAATGTGCCTCTCCATGGGTGTCTGGTAACCATGTATGTAAGGGTATGATCGGTGATTTGACAGCAAAAGCAATAAGAAATCCAATATAGAATATTATTTCCAGTGCTACAGGATACGATTGATTAGCTGATGTTTCAAAATTTAATGTTGGTTCATTGGAACCATATAAACCAATACCCAAAACTCCCATTAATAAAAAAACGGAACTTCCTGCAGTGTACAAAATAAATTTTGTAGCCGAATACAAACGTTTCTTTCCCCCCCACATGGATAGAAGTAGATAAACTGGAATTAATTCTAACTCCCACATGATGAAAAAAAGTAAAAGGTCTCGAGAAGAAAATGGTCCTATTTGACCGCTATACATTGCTAACATCAGAAAATGGAATAGTCGGGAATCTCGAGTAATCGGCCGAGCCGCTAAAGTAGCTAAAGTTGTGATAAATCCTGTCAGTAAAATGGGTCCTATAGAAATTCCATCTATTCCCAATCTCCAGTAAAAATCAAAAAAATTGATCCATTTATAATCCTCTGTCAGTTGCATTAATGGATCATCCAATTGGAAACGATAACCGAATGCATAGGTTGTTAGAAGGAGTTCCACTGTGCATATACCTATAGTATACCACCGAATTATCTTATTTCCTCTATGAGGGAGAAAGAAAATTAAGGAACCCGCGAATATTGGCAAAACTACAACTAGCGTTAACCAAGGAAAATTATTCATGGTAAAAACAAGATAAACTTGGACCAGAAAAACCCGTGCTCAAAATAAATAGTTTTTGAGCGCGGGTTTTTGTCGGTAAAGGTAAAAAAATCAAATGTATTCAAGTGGGGTTTTCTGGAACGTATTAATAAGCCAGACCCATACTTCGAGTTGTTTCATGCCATAAATAAACTCGAACACTCAAGAAATCTGTCGGACAGGCGGATTCACATCTCTTACAACCGACACAGTCCTCTGTTCTTGGAGCAGAAGCAATTTGCTTAGCTTTACACCCGTCCCAAGGTATCATTTCTAATACATCCGTTGGGCAGGCGCGCACGCATTGAGTACACCCTATACACGTATCATAAATCTTTACTGAATGTGACATTTTGATCTATAAATTTTTGAATGTCAGAAAGTTTCGATCTAGTAAACTTGTAAATGAATCATATATTTAGACACCAGATGAATCAATAATTTATCATAATTTTTCTAATCAATCTACTTCTGGATTGACTCATGCGATAGAGCCAAGATACTTTAATTTCTTACATTTTTGAAAACATGTATTATTACGTAATGTATGGTCATGGTAATTCTAATTTATGAATATTAGAATTTATATGATTAATACTACTTATTCAACAAATTCGATTGATTGATACGAGTTGATTTTCTGTTACGATAAATTGATGAAACAATAGCCGGGCCAATAGCTGCTTCAGCGGCTGCAATAGCTATAACAAAAATTGAGAAAATATTTCCTTTTAATTGGCGACTATCAAAAAAATCAGAAAATGTTACGAAATTCATATTAACCGCATTCAGTATAAGTTCAAGACACATAAGGGCTCTAACCATATTCCGGCTCGTGATCAATCCATAGATACCGATAGAAAATAAGTAGGCACTCAAAACAAGTACATGTTCGAGCATCATTGACCAACTCCTTATCAATTTCGATTCATTTCAATATGAACTGAACAACAATTCAACAGATTCAATTGACTAGAATAAAAAAAAGTACGGAACAAAGGCAGATTTTCTATTGTTAATAGATTTTCTATTGTTAATAGAATAGATTGAATAATTTCTATTTTAGACATAAAAAATCTTTAATTAAAGGGAAATAAATGTAATGTAATAAAACCGAACAGAGTTTAATGTGCATTGCTAATTCTATAAATTTTTTACTGTCGCGCCACGGCAATTGCACCTATCAAAGCGGCTAAAAGAATTATCGAAACGAATTCAAATGGAAGAAAAAAATCTGTTGATAAATGAATTCCAATTTGTTGACTATTACTTATCAAATCTTGCTCTATAATCTGGTTTGATCTTGTAGTCCAAATAATTCCGTACCATGACGTATCCGTAATAATAATCATGAGTAAAACAAAAATACTTGTACAAACTGGCAAAGTAACCACATCCCCAATGGTCCAAAGATTCAAATCTTTGTAATATTCTGAACCATTCATGAACATCACAGCAAATACGATTAAAACATTTATAGCTCCCACGTAAATAAGGAGTTGTGCAGCAGCTACAAAATAAGAGTTTAATAGAATATAGAATAAGGATATACAAACAAGAACCAGTCCCAATGAAAAGGCAGAATAAATGGGGTTGGTAAATAATACCACCCCCATACCTCCTAGTATAAGAACCGATCCCAGAAAGACTAAAAGAAAATCATGTATTGGTCCGGGCAAATCCATTATATGTAAAATAAGAGATAAATAGAAATGTTTTTCATGACCTTATTGAGACCCGACCAGAAAATTTTTTTTTATGATTTTTGAGCAATTCCTAATTTAATCCTAAGTAAATAAATACTAAGGGATATGAATAAATGTGAGTACTATTATTGGACTAATTTCATTCTTTATCTGAAAGAGTCGTTCTAATTCTAAACTATATATTTTAAAACAATTATGGATATATTAATTAATGGATTTTCAATCCAAATTAAGACGCGTTTCTTACCAACCAATCAATAGTTGGTATTTGTAGTTATTGACCAAACAACACGAAAGAAACCTAAATTCCTTCTATATTAGTTATTAGTAAAGTAATTATAAATTATTCGTTAATAAGAGATTTACTTATTTATTTGAGGCGAATTCAAAATTGTTCGAATTGTATAATCGTCAATTACTGACATTGGTAAACGACCCAAAGCAATTTGATTATAATTCAATTCGTGACGATCATAAGTAGAAAGTTCATATTCTTCAGTCATTGATAAACAATTCGTTGGACAATACTCAACGCAATTACCACAAAATATACAGACTCCGAAATCAATACTGTAATTAAGCAGCCGTTTCTTGCGAATATCATTTTCCAATTTCCAATCAACAACGGGTAGATCTATAGGACATACACGAACGCATACTTCACAAGCAATACATTTATCAAATTCAAAATGGATTCGACCGCGGAAACGATCCGCGGTGATTAATTTTTCATAAGGATATTGAATAGTTACGGGTAAACGATTTGCGTGGGATAAAGTAATCATGAAACTTTGACCAATGTACCTTGCAGCTCGTACTGTTTGTTGACCATAATTCATGAACCCAGTTACCATAGAGAACATATCGTTAATATATATATGAATAGTTTTATGTTTGTTTATTTCTCTTGTTTGAGACACATTGTGAATATAGAATGTTACTTTACAGTGAAAAGAGTTGGAAAGAAGTTGTTAATAATAGATTACCGAGAGAAATAGGTAAAAGAAATTTCCATCCAAGATTCAATAGTTGGTCCATTCTTAGCCTCGGTAAAGTCCATCTTGTTGTGATAGGAATGAACAAGAACAAATAAGTTTTAGCTAATGTAATAAAGATACCAATTATCGCTCCAAAAACGCCACATGTTTTATTTATTTCAAAAAGCTCAGAAACATATATGTCCGGAATAGATATATTCCAACCTCCCAAGTAAAGAACTGTTACAAATAATGAAGAAACCAATAGGTTTAGATAGGAAGCAACATAAAATAACCCAAATTTTATACCCGAGTATTCGGTTTGATAACCTGCTACTAACTCTTCTTCTGCTTCTGGTAAATCAAAAGGTAATCTCTCACATTCTGCTAGGGAAGAAATAATAAAAATGATAAACCCTATAGGCTGACGCCACAAATTCCATCCCCAAAAACCATATTTTGATTGCGCCTCAACAATATCAATTGTACTTAAACTGTTAGATAATTATAGTCGGTGATACCATCACTGTTACCATCGCTATTACAGAACCGTACATGAGATTTTCACCTCATACGGCTCCTTGAAGGCCAGAAATAAATATAGGGACCGCGTCAGTATTCTTTTTTGAATCTTGATATGTTTGTAGGATGGATAACTATCGGCCGGTCCCAAATTAGACCAATTAAATTCTGTCTGTTAGAATTATTTTAATTCAAAATAAAATCAAAAAAGTACTTCTGAATTGATCTCATCCTTTCTTTAATTTAATTAATTTCAATAATAATTTCAATTCTTCTTTGTTCAGTAATAACTTAACTGTTCAATAAAATACTTCTTGTAAAAATATCAATAACCCGTTGGTTTCACGTACGAAAAAAAAATTCTATATTAATTAATGAATTATGACACAAATTCTATATCTATTAATATGTATATGGGAAAGAATAAAAGTAACAAATAATAAATAAAGTATATCTTTTTTTTTTTTTTTTTTTCGTTCCTATTCTTCTTTCTATTTCTGAGAAAAAGAGGGCTTTCAAAATAAAGTAAAGGATTATTTCGTTTCGAATAGTTATTTATTTAATCGGTGGATAGGAGTATACTCTGGATCGGAATCGTGTCATGGGGAGTACTGCCTGATCATTTCTACCAACTTAAAGCCCCAATTAGTATTCTTTGTTTGTATATTATGTAAAAATGTCCTTTTGGAGAATTTACATAGTCTCCATTACTAATCCTTTCCATATGTTCGTGTTTCTAACCATCCACTCGTTTTTGCTCAATCCCCCGTTATGCTAATACATAAAAATGATAGTGAAAACTCAATACGGTTGATCTTTTGAACCCGCTTCAAGTCAGGATGACTAATCAACCAATCTTGGGGGAAACGGTCTCTTCTGTTTATGTTTATGTTTATTTCCGCTTAACTCTCTAACTCTTATACATAGAAAATGAGAATCAATCTTTTTACTGCGAATTTATATATAAGCTGTTTTCTTTCACTCATATAACTATTTGATTTAGTTCATCAACCCGAATAATGAATAAAAAAAAAATTAAGATATCTACTCAATCCATTCCAACCCTTTCCTTGAAAGGAAGGAATAGAGAAAAGTTTATGTCTATGTATCAACGAATCGCACGTAGAGATATTGATAACACACATAAAGTTAATGGTATTTCATAACTAATCGATTGAGCAGCAGCTCGTAGACCGCCTAAAAAGGAATATTTATTATTTGACCCGTATCCCGACATAAGAAGTCCAATTGGAGCAATACTGGAAATAGCAATCCATAAAAAAACACCGATATTGAGATCCGCTAAAACAAGGTGATATCCAAAAGGAACTACTGAATAGCTTACTAAAATTGATATGACTGCTATGGATGGCCCGATACTGAATAAACGAGTATCCCCCCTAGATGGAAAAAGATTTTCTTTGAAAAGTAGTTTTGTCCCATCTGCTAGAGCTTGAAGAACTCCCAAAGGGCCGGCGTATTCAGGTCCAATACGTTGTTGTATCCCTGCCGATATTTCTCTTTCTAACCATACAATTACCAGTACGCCTATTGTGATTCCCACTACAAGAGTCAAAATAGGAACAAGAACCCATAGAATTCCATAAACCTCTTTAAAAAATTCTAATCTAGAAAAAGAATCGATATCTTGTACTTCCGGTGTATCAATTATCATTTCAACGATCAACTTCTCCCATAATGATATCTATACTACCTAGTATCGTCATAATATCAGCCAATTTCATTCTTTTAACTAACCGCGGAAGAATTTGCAAATTGATAAAACCCGGCGGGCGGATTTTCCATCTCCAAGGAAAACCACTCTGATCCCCTATGAGAAAAATTCCCAATTCTCCCTTTGGGGCTTCTACTCTCACATAAAGTTCTTGTTTCGGCAATTCAAATGTAGGAGACGGCTTTTTACTAATAAATCGATATTCAAAATCATTCCATTCCGGATTCCTTTCTCTATCAAAGTATCGTATTTCTAAATTCTCATAGGGTCCCCCTGGAATTCCTTCCAGGGCCTGTTGAATAATTTTTACGGATTCTATCATTTCACCAATTCGGACTAGATAACGAGCCAATGAATCTCCTTCTTTTTGCCACTGTACTTCCCAATCAAATTCGTCGTAACATTCATAATGATCAACTTTACGAAGATCCCATTGTATTCCGGAAGCTCGCAGCATTGGTCCCGATAAACCCCAATTTATTACTTCCTCTCTACCAATAATGCCTACTCCCTCGACTCGTTCTAAAAAAATAGGATTTCGTGTAATAAGTTTTTGATATTCAGCAACTCTTGTTAAAAAATAATCGCAGAAATCCAAACATTTATCTATCCAGCCATGAGGTAGATCGGCCGCTACTCCTCCGATACGAAAATAATTATGCATCATTCTCATACCGGTGGCAGCTTCGAATAGATCATATACTAATTCTCTTTCTCTGAAAATATAGAAAAAGGGAGTTTGTGCACCAATATCCGCCATAAAAGGACCGAGCCATAACAGATGAGAAGCTATACGACTCAACTCCAACATAATTATTCTGATATAGCTGGCTCTTTTAGGTACTTGAATATTTCCCAACTGTTCCGGTCCGTTTACAGTTATTGCTTCTGTGAACATAGTAGCTAAATAATCCCACCGTGTTACATAAGGCAAATATTGTATAATTGTTCGATTTTCCGCAATTTTTTCCATTCCTCGGTGTAAATAACCCAATATTGGTTCACAGTCAATAACATCTTCACCATCTAGAGTAATGATGAGTCGAAGAACACCATGCATTGATGGGTGGTGGGGGCCCATATTGACTATCATGAGGTCTTTTCTTGTAGCCGGTATATTCATAGGTTTTTCCTCGATTCATTCTTTCATGAATTGCTGAAAACGAAAAAAAGTTCATTAAAATTCAAGATCTAATAAATCAAATAATTCAAAATGCCTTTATAAAAATAAAATTAACGAGTTTTTGACTCCCGAATATCCAACCGATTAATTAATTCTTTATAACATATTCTATTTTTCTTTGACAAATAAGACAGTAATCGTTGGCGTTTTCCCAGAATTTTACGTAAACCTCTCTGAGATAAATAGTCTTTTTTGTGTAATTGTAAATGTGAAGTAAGTCTTCGTATCCTATTGGTGAAACTAACTATTTGAAATTCAACAGATCCTCTGTTTTCGTCTTTTTCTTCTTGTGAAATAACTGAGATGAATGAATTTTTTACCATAAACTGAAATCTTCTCTCCCCCCCTCTTTTTATTTTAAGATATTTTTTATTGATAGATATCTTTATTGATCAGTAATAATAATGCCCCTAATTTTTATTTGGTATATACAATAATTTGAATTTCGTTATTAATTTCTAATTTTTTTAATTTAATAAAACTTACTCAATCCTATTTTCATTTTAAAATTGGATTTGAAATGAAAGGGGATACAAAAGTATGGTTGGTTTCTTCACTCACAAAAGATAAAAGTTTAGACCTAAAATAAGAAAATTTTGTTCATTCTAGATCTAATTGATATGTCATTGAATTAGTATCATGTATCAGAATGGAATGTAAGACAATGTATGCGTGCATCTCTTTGTCGTCATAGACCAGATATGGTATGGGAAATATAGGAAAAATTTACTATTAATGAATTTTCAATCGCGGATACATATGTATCCTTACCATACTGAAACAACTGCCATTATTGGTATTAAACCAATAACGATTCATACAAGCTAAATCTTCTAATCGATAATTGGGCCAAAGAAATAGCTTTAATTTTATAAGTTTTTTTTTATATTTTTTGCTTTTATCCACAACTTGACTGTTTACCTCATTCCCATTACAAAAAGATGTCTTTCTATGTCTATTCTTAGAATTTAAACAAATTAGAATTCGCAATTCTCTACGACGTCTAGGCAATAAAATATTTTCAGGAACAAACAAATCATAATTTTTTTTATATCTATTTCCAGTCATCTTTTGATGTTTTGTAATGACTTCATCAGAATTCTTATCAACATGTTTTTTTTCTCGGTATCTTTGATTTATTTGATGTTTACTTTTATGAACTAATGAAATACCGAGGGTTTGATACATAATAAATTTTCCATCATTTTTTATAGCTAGACGAATTGGTTCAATAATCAAAAATCCCCTTTTAATAAATTCTGTAAGAGTTACATCTTTCTGAATCGTCAAAATATCCAGACTCATTTCGCCCCTTTGAATAGAGGATATAGTAATTTCTCTTGGATTTATCAGTCTAAGCAGGAGACAATATACGTTGATGTTATTGATTATTTTTTTATTTAAAGAATCATCCCATCTCAATTGAAAATACAAATACCTTTTTAGGAAGAAATCAAACTCCGCTTTTGTATTGATCTTGTATTGCTTTTTATTTCTATGTTTTTTCATGTCCGATCCCGTATAATCTTCTTCAACATCTTTTTCTTGGTTTGAAAGAGCTGATTTAAGATCTGCTTGGCCCGTGGATTCTTTTTCTCCTTGATTTCGGTTTTCTAATTCAAGAGATTTTTTTTCATTCGACGATATTGATATAAAAGGATCTCTTTTTTTATTTCCAGTGATGCTTTTGTTTTCACTAGCATTTTTTTTTATATTAGAATTAAAAAGTAGTAATTTAATTGGTATAACCCACGGTTTCATTTTATACGTATTATAAAGTCTCACAAATTCTGGCAAGAACCAAAGTTCCAGATTTGATATGGGACGACTTAGTATTTCTTCATTCATTCCCATCCAATCCAAAAGGGGTTTTTGATTGGATAGGTTGATTTTTTGATCTTGCTGAAGTGTGAGATAAAAAAGACCCTTATTATTGATTTTATCAATTATTTGATACTTATTAACCCTAGTCTTAGTATATTTATTACTGTTAGTGTCAGTATCAATATTGATCCAGGCCTCAATATCGACCTTCGTTTTAAGACAAAAATCGAGAATTCTCCAATCAAAATATTTTCTATCCGTATTTTTATCCATATCTCGAATATCATCTTCTACCATATTAAATGATTTTTGTTTATGTGTGTTGTAATTATAAAAAATATCTTGGTTAGTTTTTACTTGGAATGGTGATCCATAAATTGAAGAGTACTTCTTAGTTTCATAATTTATAGATTTATATGCTAAAAGATCATATCCATATTGTTTTTTAAAATTATCCTTTTGATTCAATAATAAATCCGTTTCAATTTTTGTTTTTTTTTCGTAGTGAATTAATTCATCTTTTTCATATAAATCACACAAATCTTTATATAAATCTTTATTTTGAGCTATACAGTTCAATATATTTCGCCATTTTTGTGGTACTACTCTAGACCATTTAATTTGAGATACATCACATTGATATTGATAATGACTCCTTAACCAATTTGTCCATTGATTCATTCCAGAATTGCGAAGATTCTTAGGTCTTAATTCGGAATGAAATAGTTCTTGTCTTACAACAAAAAAATCCTTTATTTCATTCTTAAGAAAAAAGGGGGTTCCATTATATTGAAATACGGATTTCAATTTCTCTAACTTAATAAGTTGGGTTTGTGATAATTTGTAAAATACATATGCTTGTGAAAAGTAAGATAAGTCAAAAAAAGTCTTTGAATTTTTTTGACTAAGACTAATATTAGTATTAGAAAGTGACTCTTTTATAATCGAAATAAATTTAATTAAACTTTGATTTGTTTTATTAATTCTTTCTTGATTTGCTTCATTACTGTTAATGTTTTTATTAAAATTTTTTTTTGTTGATTCAAGAAAAAGTTGTGTATTGATACTAGGAATATTAATCATAGATAGAAAGATATCTATGTATATCTTTTCAATGAAAAATATTATAAAATAATGGGATTTGCGGATTAATCGAGCAGTTCTTCTTTTTAATATCTGCCAAATATTTTTTTGTGATTCCAATCTTTTATCATCATAACTTATTTTGTTAGAACTCAAATTTCTATCTGAAGTTATAAATCCCTTTTTCTTGTCTTTTGTAATTTTTTCTATTTGATTTATGATTGTGTTTATTCTATCAGTCAGATCTTGCATTTTTTTTTCTGTTAATGAATAATTTGTCCAATTCTGAGATCTAATTTGAATGGACGATTCCTGAATCATCCGATTACTGATTATTGAATCTTTTTTAATTTCACTCAATTCATATACTTCTATTTTTCTCAATCCAAATAATATAATTGGGTTTATTTTTGAGAGTTCTTTTATTATTTCTTTTATAAACAGAATGTTTTTAATGATCCATTTTTTTGGTTTTTTTGAGACATTTAGAAAAAATTTTGTTTGTTCTTTAAAAATTCCTAGAATTATAAAACATTTCTTTTGCAATTTTTTCATTTTTTTTTTGAGTTCTTTTAAAATCGGTTCAAAAAATGAAAGTTTTTTTCTGGGAGAACCAAAAGGTAGTTCAGCTTCCATTCCAAAAATTGTTAAAAAACAAAAATCATTTTTTTGACCTTGCTTTTTCATTGGATCATTATAAGGGGCTCGTAACTTAGATCTGTGCCAAGGTTTAAGACGAAAAGGAAATAGGATCTTGATCTGAATGCCGTCTGTTAACCAGTTTTTTGGAAATTCTTTTTCTGATAATTGAACGCCGTTATAGGTACATTTAACATGCATTTCTCTATTCCAATCCTTTAAGTCCTCATACCATTCCGGAAATTGAAATAATAGTATACGGACGATATTTTTAGCTATTATCAATGAAGGTAATATAATATATTTTCTAAGAATTGATTGGGTTACTAATAAAAAACCTCTCATTACTTGAGCAAGTAAAATACTATCCCAGGCTTCCGCTATTTGTATACGCACTTTCTCCTTTCTTTTGTCTTCTTCTTTTTTGTCCTCCTCTTTTTTTTTCGCGCTTTCTTTTGTCTTTTTCTCTGTATAATTCGAAATTGTGAATTCTGTGTTTTTCCACATCCAATTTCTAAAA